TAATACCTATGTCAGCTTTTTGTCTGAATACAAACAAAATGAATTGCTTTCTAGATGATCCTTCTAGAAGAAGGTGATTCTAACAATCTTTCTAGTTACTTCGTTCTCTATTTCTATTTGAGAGGATCCTAAGGAAAAGAATTTTGTTTCCACCGAGCTAAAACAATATAATATGACGATGTCTCTAGTAAACCAAAGACATCGTTGAATAGCTATTTTGCTTCAATTTCTTTCTTTAGACATCCAAAAAAAAAATGGAAGATTTAGTTACGATTGGAAATTGACTTTTTATCTTCAGCCATGGATCCTTTACTCATACTTATTCAATTGGAAGTCTTGATCCAATTCAAAAATTATGTTTCGCAATTTCATAATCCAACTTTTCAATTTATAAGTGACTCATGGATACAAATCACGAGAATGTGTATTTTTTTCTCGACTTTATCATTGAGAGGTAAAGGATTAAATCCTTTTAAGAAATAAAGTTTTTGATCGGAATATGAATAAAACCGAAAGACCCTTTAACTATTAAAGGGCTAATAGAACGAATCACACTTTTACCACTAAACTATACCCGCTACAATATGATTATTGTATACAAATGGAGCTTTTGTCGAACAAGATAATTGAGCATGATCAAGATAGGATCATCAAACTTGGAGTGTTGAACTTTTTCGTGGGTAGATAAAAATTTAATGAGATTCGGAAAAGAGGCTTCATTTAATTGAAATTAAATAACTAAAGTTTTCTTTTTTGTTGAAAGAAGATAGATACGGATCGAAAAAAACACTACAATCATAACAGAAAAATGCATTGTCCAGAATCTATAGTTTCTTTTTTAGTTCGGAAAATGAAATAAAAAATAAAATATAACAAGAAAAAAAATGGAAACAGTTTTTATTCTTTTTGTTGTTGCTTGAATATAAAATATTCAATTGAATATAATAATATAATAAAAAATATAATAATATAATAAAAAAAAAACAAATATTTGTGTTTTCAAATCAGATATCAGATAAATCATTATTTATCTATAATTCGTTAGAACAAAAAAAAAAGGCCCGGCTAGGTACTGACCAGGCCAGGCCATCAGAATAACAAGGGCCTTTCGAACAAAATCAACACAAGGAGGTCTTCCTTATTTTTCTTTAGTTCGATTAGTGGCGGGCTCGAGCCCCTCTTTTAGTTTAGAATAGAGAAAAAAGAGCGAGAAAGACTCCTTACATTATGTGTAATGTAATGTAGTAATTATCTTTTGCAATTGGGAGAGATGGCTGAGTGGACTAAAGCGTCGGATTGCTAATCCGTTGTACGAGTTATTTGTACCGAGGGTTCGAATCCCTCTCTTTCCGTTTCCGTTAATGACTTGCTTTATTTTATTTTTCAATTTTGAAAATCTTAGTTAAGCGTGTGGAATAGATAAAATCCTAAGAAAATTTGAAAATTTCCCAAGGAAAACCCTTTGGATTTTATTCTTCACGTCCAGGATTACGCCCCGGATCATTAGATAGGAATCCAAAGATAAAGAGAGAAACAAAAAATATCACTACGGTATAAACGAAGAGTTTCAGAGTAAGCATTACACAATCTCCAAGATGATTTTTTGGAAAAAAAAAGAGAATAGATCTTCCATTTTTCTACCACATATCCTATTTTGACACCACTCCAAATTCGATATTGTGGGAGACCCTAATGGGGTTAGGGTCTTTCACTGGAAAGGGGGTCAAAAATGAGGAAATGGGGGTAAGCCGGATTTATGGCGACTATCCAAGAATTTCAGTGTGCTAATCTAGGATTCATACTCTAAAACTTATCTGATTTTCTCAATTGTTAGAATTTTTCTCGAAGAAATCATGCATTTTCTAAGATATTATTATTAAGGATCTCATCGAAAACTTACAGCAGCTTGCCAAACAAAAGCTAAGAGAAAAAAAAGCACAGGTATGACTGGCATAACATCTATGATTGGATTCAAAAAAGCATATGCTTCAGGCAATTTGCCGAAGAAAAAACTACTCGAATAAAGGGCAGAATTAATACAGATCAAACTAACGATATTAAGCATAACAGACATTTTGTTCTTGGAGATAATTGCATTTTGATTGAGTTTTTGATATAAGGAACAAGGAAGAAAGTAAGTAAGGTAGACAAAAAATCCTTCTTTTTCTTTGAACCCACCCAATCAAAAATCCTCCAATTCTCAAAGGAGAATAGAAGAAATCATATTTTCATACAATATCTTAATTGAATTCTATGTAATGATCAATAAATTAAGTTGAATTCTATATCTATATGTATCAAAATCCTAGTACCAATCTATTCTATAGATATATAGATATTTGGAGATATTTGGACTGGAGTTGACAAACAACCAATACCAATATTATTGTTTCTTAGTGTAGATTAGAAATTGAAATGGGGCGTGGCCAAGTGGTAAGGCAACGGGTTTTGGTCCCGCCATTCGGAGGTTCGAATCCTTCCGTCCCAGTACATATCCATTTTTTTATGCTCCATTATGACTATAGAAAGAAGTAGGTCAGTGGATAGGAGTAAATCCGTATTCATTTTAATATCTGTGTCTGTTCGAATCTCATTAACAAATGATCAAGTTACATATCATATAGAAATATGTTATGGAGCCGATATATTTTCTTTGAATCCCATTTTATTTAGGTATTTCGTGTTTGGCTCTAAGTAAAAATTGGAAATCTACAGAACAATTGAGGCAGGGGTGATTTCCCCTATCACCCTTTTATTCACTTTATGATAAGAGTCGATTATTGTGAAATATTACTTAATCCCATGTTAAACAAAATCTATAATCTATAAATATATATCATCTAAAATATATAAAATGAGGAAATGTTTCGCTTATATGGTATGTATCGTTCTATTTCAATGACAATAATTTTTCGGTTTTTGTCAAAAAGATTTTTGATACCTTAAATTATTTAAATTCTATATTATAGAATATCTATAACAGTGACAACTCTTCAGTCTATCTGATAGATATGAAAAACCCTCCTTATTTTTTTGATTTTCGTAATCAGACGAAAAGAATAAAGATTCAAATCTTAACTTAGATCATTTTTTTATCCATCTCATGAAAAAAAATTGGATTTCGTTTTTCTTTTCTTTTATCTATTTAAAATTAAATCAGTGATGAGTCAATTCAAAAAGAAAGACTTATCTTCCTATGAAGATCAAACGTCATGCTTATTGTCCAATTTTCTTCAAATTAAATAATCAAATTAAATAATGATGTCTAAATAGAAAACTTTTTCAATTTCAATTAGAACTATTTTTATTAAATATTTTTAATGATTGCTTGTAAGTGGAATCTTTATTTGGTACTCAAAAAGTAGGAAATCGTTTAATCTATCCTGTTGAGTCACTTGAAGATGCAGATTCAAAAAGTTATTCGTTTATATATTTCGATTTCTTGCTATTATCTATATATTATTATCTATATATTATTTATGTATGTGAAAGATGCTGTCTTGCTAAGACTTTTTCAGAAAAATCGTTTCATATCATATATAGAAGAAAAAGCCTAGATTACGACGTCTATGTACAACTGAACCAATGACTATTCATGATTCCATAATTGAATCAATTCCATACCGGTTCCAAATTAGAGGAATATTATGGTAAAACTTCGTTTGAAACGATGTGGTAGAAAGCAACGTGCGACTTGAAGGACACGATCCGTTGTGGATTTTTCCATCCACCATTTTTGATTTATCTAAGGATGAGACTGCTCTTGGCTCGACATTGTTTGTTCTGTTACACTCGATTTTTTGTTGGGTTGTAAATAGTCCAAGATGAAGCTCGAGTAGAAAAGATTAATTCATTTCTCGGGGGCAAGGATCTAGGGTTAATGCCAATTAATCGGAACAACTTCGTAAACGTATCTTCCATATATAGAAATCGAAAGGATCCAATTCGAGCAAGTTTCCAATTCAAAAGCAAGACTTGTTAGAATTTAGCAAACTTTTTCGATTCAAAGTGTATCACACGTGAATCAACTGTCCGTAGGATTCTTTGATAGAAAGAAATCAAAAGGGGGGTATGTTGCTGCCACTTTGAAAGGATTAAGAAGCACCGAAGTAATGTCTAAACCCAATGATTTAAAATAAGGATAAAGGATCTAAGAACAAGGAAAGACCTTTTTAATTGTCTCGATAGTCTCACTAATTGGATCAGACTAAAGAATCCAAATAGGATTTGAAACGAGACAAAAGACAAACAAAACAAAAGGGGTTAAAGACCACTCAATAAATGAAAGTGACTAAAGATTTTTCCTTTGAGCTATTTGAGAGTTATCCAACTTGAGTTATGAGTACGAATGATTTCTTTTTCATTTTCAGGAAGGAAAAAAGACTGAAATCAGAGTCTAATTGATTTTCTAGGCCCATTTGTCATTTAATTTATTAGAATTGCATACATAGACAAAACTTCGAAGCAAATCATTTTTCTCGAGCCGTACGAGGAGAAAACTTCCTATACGGTTCTAGGGGGGGTGTTGGTCATCTACATCTATCCCAATGAGCCGTCTATCGAATCGTTGCAATTGATGTTCGATCCCGAAGAGAAGGAAAAGATCTTAGAAAAGTGGGGTTTTATGATCCAATGAAGAATCAAACTTATTTAAACGTTCCTCTTATTCTATATTTCCTTGAAAAAGGTGCTCAACCCACAGGAACTGTTCAGAATCTTTTAAAGAAAGCGGAAGTTTTTAAGTAACTTCCGTCTAATCAAACGAAATTCAATTAAAGAAAGACTGAGGGGGGGTAGCAACTTGTATATAACTTTGTATAATTTTGCTCGACTTGTTTTTTGATTTCCCCCCCCCCTACTGCTGTAATTGTTTCCGTTGAATCTGATATCTAGAACGACAAAACCTTAGTTTATTGATTTTCTAAATAGCAAATTCGGACATTTTCTTCAATTGTGTGGTTTTCATTGGAACTCGACTAACCAACAAAGAATCCACTTTG